GTTAATGTAGCTTAAACTTAAAGCAAAGCACTGAAAATGCTAAGATGAGTATTTATACTCCATAAACACATAGGTTTGGTCCTGGCCTTTTTATTAATTTTTAGTAGGCTTACACATGCAAGTTTCCCCGCTCCAGTGAGAATGCCCTCTATATCCTATTAAGGATCAAAAGGTGCCGGTATTAAGTACGCTCTCCCGAGCAGCTCACGATACCTTGCTACACCACACCCCCACGGGACACAGCAGTGATTAAAATTAAGACATAAACGAAAGTTTGACTGAGCTATACTAATAAGGGTTGGTAAATTTCGTGCCAGCCACCGCGGTCATACGATTAACCCTAGTTAATAAAGCACGGCGTAAAGCGTGATTAAGGCAAGTCCTAAATAAGATTAAGCTCTAACTAAGCTGTAAAAAGCCCTAGTTAAAATAAAAATATAAAACGAAAGTTATCTTATTAACCCTGAATTCACGATAGCTAAGGCCCAAACTGGGATTAGATACCCCACTATGCTTAGCCCTAAACATAAACATTCATTTAACAAGAATGTTCGCCAGAGAACTACTAGCTATTGCTTAAAACTCAAAGGACTTGGCGGTGCTTTATATCCCTCTAGAGGAGCCTGTTCTATAATCGATAAACCCCGTTTAACCTCACCACTTTTTGCAGTATCAGCCTATATACCGCCATCTTCAGCAAACCCTAACAAGGTATTATAGTAAGCACAATGATTCTACATAAAAACGTTAGGTCAAGGTGTAGCCTATAAAGTGGAAAGAAATGGGCTACATTTTCTAATTTTCTAGAACATCTTCACGATAGCTATCATGAAACATGATAGCCCAAGGCGGATTTAGTAGTAAGTTAAGAGTAGAGTGCCTAACTGAATCGGGCAATAAAGCACGCACACACCGCCCGTCACCCTCTTCAAACACCTAAGATTATTTTACATAACTAATAAACCACAATCCCAAGTGCAAGAAGAGACAAGTCGTAACAAGGTAAACATACTGGAAAGTGTGTTTGGAATACCAAGATATAGCTTAACAAAACAAAGCACCCGGCCTACACCCGGAAGATTTCGTCTTCATGGATATCTTGAACTAGCCCTAACCCAAAAACTAGACTACTAAACTATATAAATCTATTAAACAAAACATTTACCCTAGTTAAAGTATAGGAGATAGAAATAAACTTTTGGAGTTATAGAGAAAGTACCGTAAGGGAAAGTTGAAAGATTAATCCAATAGTACAACAAAGCAAGGATAAAACCCTTTACCTTTTGCATAATGAATCAACTAGAAAAAACTTTACAAAAAGAATTTAAGTAAAGCACCCCGAAACCAAACGAGCTACTAACGAGCAATTGAAAGAATAAACCCGTCTATGTAGCAAAATAGTGGGAAGACTTGTTAGTAGAGGTGAAAAGCCTAACGAGCTTGGTGATAGCTGGTTGTCCAGACTAGAATTTAAGTTCAACCTTAAATTTACCTTAAAGAACAGACAATCCTAATGTAAATTTAATAGTTATTCTAAAGAGGTACAGCTCTTTAGACAAAGGAAAAAGCCTTATTTAGAGAGTAAATTACAGACTTCACATAGTTGGCCTAAAAGCAGCCATCAATTAAAAAAGCGTTCAAGCTTAACCTAGCAATCAAACCTAACCTAATCTCATACTTCATTATGAACTCCTAATCACATAACTGGACCACTCTATAAGTCTATAGATGCAATAATGTTGGTATTAGTAACAAGAAATGATTCTCCCTGCATGAGCTTATATCAGATCGAATGACTCACTGATAGTTAACAGTTATATAATTCAACTCAAAACATAAAACACTTATTATCTAGACTGTTGATCCAACACCGGCGTGCATACATGGGAAAGATAAAAAAAAGTAAAAGGAACTCGGCAAACACTAACCCCGCCTGTTTACCAAAAACATCACCTCTAGCATTACCAGTATTAGAGGCACTGCCTGCCCAGTGACATATGTTTAACGGCCGCGGTATCCTGACCGTGCAAAGGTAGCATAATCATTTGTTCCTTAAATGGGGACTTGTATGAATGGCTTCACGAGGGTTAAACTGTCTCTTACTTTTAATCAGTGAACTTGACCTTCCCGTGAAGAGGCGGGAATAACATAATAAGACGAGAAGACCCTATGGAGCTTTAATCTACTAAGCCTAAGCTCTTGATATTTCCTCCCCACAGGGATTAACCAACCCGCTTATTAAGCTTAAGATTTTGGTTGGGGTGACCTCGGAGCATAAAACAACCTCCGAATGATTTTAACCTAGACCTGACCAGTCAAAGTAATTATTCATTAATTGACCCAAACTTATTGATCAACGGAACAAGTTACCCTAGGGATAACAGCGCAATCCTACCCGAGAGTTCATATCGACAGTAGGGTTTACGACCTCGATGTTGGATCAGGACATCCAAGTGGTGCAACCGCTACTAAGGGTTCGTTTGTTCAACGATTAAAGTCCTACGTGATCTGAGTTCAGACCGGAGAAATCCAGGTCGGTTTCTATCTATTTTATATTTCTCCCAGTACGAAAGGACAAGAGAAATAAGGTCTATAAAACTTTCACACCTTTGAGAAAAATAAATGATTTAATCTTAATTTAGTTAATCACCCTCCACTCGCCCTAGAACAGGGCTTATTAAGATGGCAGAGCCTGGCAATTGCATAAGATTTAAAACCTTACTTCCAGAGGTTCAACTCCTCTTCTTAATAACTCATGTTTTTAATAAATCTCCTCTTCTTAATTGTTCCTGTCATAATCGCCATAGCATTCTTAACTCTAGTTGAACGAAAAATGCTAGGCTATATACAACTACGAAAAGGCCCAAACGTGGTAGGCCCTTATGGCTTGCTCCAACCATTCGCAGATGCTATAAAACTATTCACAAAAGAACCTCTTAAACCTTCCACATCCTCCATTACCCTATTCATTATCGCTCCAACACTAGCTCTCACCCTAGCAATCACTATATGAATTCCACTACCAATACCTCAACCTCTTATCAACATAAACATAGGTATCCTGTTTATCCTTGCTACTTCAAGCCTGGCAGTCTATGCAATTCTATGATCTGGATGAGCATCAAACTCCAAATATGCCTTGATTGGAGCTTTACGAGCCGTCGCTCAAACAATCTCATATGAAGTTACCCTGGCCATTATCTTACTATCCATTCTTCTAATAAATGGTTCATTTACATTATCTACCCTAATCACAACCCAGCAGTTCATATGACTAATTTTACCAACTTGACCATTAGCTATAATGTGGTTTATCTCTACCTTAGCTGAAACAAACCGAGCTCCTTTTGACTTAACAGAAGGAGAATCAGAACTTGTCTCAGGTTTTAACGTAGAGTATGCCGCAGGCCCATTCGCTTTATTTTTCATGGCAGAATACACTAATATTATTATAATAAATGCTTTAACTGCCACCTTATTTATAGGAGCACTCCTAAACCCCCCTATGCCTGAAACTTTCACATTTAGCTTTGCCCTCAAAACTCTAATTTTAACTTCAACATTTCTATGAATTCGAGCATCCTACCCACGATTTCGATATGATCACCTAATACATCTTCTATGAAAAAATTTTCTACCCCTAACACTAGCTTTATGCATATGACATATCTCCCTACCAATTATCATAGCATGTGTACCCCCTCAAACCTAAGAAATATGTCTGACAAAAGAGTTACTTTGATAGAGTAAATCATAGAGGTTAAAACCCTCTTATTTCTGGAATAATAGGATTTGAACCTAACCTTAAGAATTCAAAATTCTTCGTGCTACCTAAATACACTAAATCCCAACAGTAAGGTCAGCTAAATAAGCTATCGGGCCCATACCCCGAAAATGTTGGATTATACCCTTCCCGTACTAATTAATATCATTACCTCTACCACTATTTACCTTACCCTAATTTCAGGGACTATAATTACATTACTAAGCTCTCACTGACTTCTTATCTGAATCGGTTTAGAAATGAGCCTATTAGCCATTATTCCTGTCCTAATAAGCAAGCCAAACCCTCGCTCAATTGAAGCTGCTTCAAAATATTTCCTAGTTCAAGCAACCGCCTCTATAATCCTTATGATAGCAGCTATCATCAATTTTTACTTTACAGGACAATGATCTGTATCAAATACTATAAATTACTTATCTTCCTTCATAATGACAATAGCCTTATCTATAAAAATAGGCCTAGCCCCTTTCCACTTATGAGTCCCAGAGGTTACCCAAGGAATCCCCCTTATATCAGGACTCATCTTGCTCACATGACAAAAAATTGCCCCCATTTCCATCATATTTCAAATTGCTCCTTCTATCAATTACACTTTAATTATAATTATAGCACTTATATCAATTATACTGGGTGGTTGAGGAGGACTTAATCAAACCCAACTACGAAAAATTCTAGCATATTCATCAATCGCCCATATAGGATGAATAATAGCTATTATCTCATTTGACCCCACACTATCAACCCTCAATTTACTCATTTATATCATATTAACAATTAATATATTCATGCTACTCTACTATAATAAAAATACATCAACCCTCTCATTATCCCACTCCTGAAATAAATCCCCCATACTTACTTCAATTATCCTTGTCATTCTAATATCTTTAGGAGGACTACCCCCTCTAACTGGATTCTCCCCTAAATGAATAATTATCAAAGAACTTGTATCCAACAATAACATTATCCTTCCCACACTAATATCCATCATAGCCCTTTTAAACCTCTACTTCTACATACGACTCATCTACTCTACTTCCCTCACTCTATTCCCATCTCCCAACAACACCAAAATTAAATGACAGTTTGAGAACACCAAAACTACACCCCTTATACCAACCATAACTATCATTTCAACAATACTTCTACCTCTCACACCCACCCTATCAATCCTATACTAGGAATTTAGGCTAACAAAGACCAAGGGCCTTCAAAGCCCTAAGTAAGTATCTATACTTAATTCCTGACTTAAGGACTACAAGATTTTATCCTGCATCAACTGAATGCAACTCAACCGCTTTAATTAAGCTAAGCCCTTTCACTAGATTGACAGGATTTAAACCTATAAAAATTTAGTTAACAGCTAAATGCCCTACTCAACTGGCTTCAATCTACTTCTCCCGCCGTAGGAAAAAAAAGGCGGGAGAAGCCCCGGCAGAGTTTGAAGCTGCTCCTTTGAATTTGCAATTCAATATGAGAATTCACCTCAGGGCTTGGTAAAAAGAGGATTTCAACCTCTGTCTTTAGATTTACAGTCTAATGCCTACTCGGCCATTCTACCACCTACTTATGTTCATCAACCGTTGATTATTCTCAACAAATCATAAAGACATTGGAACATTATACCTACTATTTGGTGCCTGAGCTGGAATAGTAGGAACAGCCCTTAGCCTATTAATTCGAGCTGAACTAGGACAACCAGGGGCTTTGTTAGGAGATGACCAAATTTACAATGTAGTTGTAACCGCACATGCCTTTGTTATAATTTTCTTTATAGTAATACCAATTATGATTGGTGGGTTTGGGAACTGACTAGTCCCTCTAATGATTGGAGCTCCCGACATAGCATTTCCCCGAATAAATAATATAAGTTTTTGACTCTTACCTCCATCATTTCTTTTACTTCTAGCCTCATCAATAGTAGAAGCAGGCGCTGGAACTGGATGAACTGTTTACCCTCCACTAGCAGGTAATCTAGCTCATGCAGGGGCTTCTGTAGACTTAACTATTTTCTCACTCCACCTAGCAGGTGTATCATCCATCTTAGGCGCAATCAACTTTATTACCACTATTATTAATATAAAACCCCCTGCAATATCCCAATACCAAACTCCGCTATTTGTTTGATCTGTCCTAATTACGGCTGTATTACTACTACTTTCTCTCCCTGTCCTTGCAGCAGGAATTACCATGCTTTTAACAGACCGAAATCTAAACACAACCTTTTTTGATCCTGCTGGAGGAGGAGATCCAATCTTGTACCAACACCTATTTTGATTTTTCGGACATCCTGAAGTATATATTCTCATTCTTCCAGGATTTGGAATTATTTCACATATTGTTACATATTACTCTGGTAAAAAAGAACCATTTGGCTATATAGGCATGGTCTGAGCTATAATATCAATTGGGTTCCTTGGGTTCATTGTGTGGGCCCATCACATATTCACTGTCGGGATAGATGTAGATACCCGAGCATACTTTACTTCTGCAACTATAATTATTGCCATCCCCACAGGGGTAAAAGTCTTCAGTTGACTGGCAACCCTTCATGGAGGAAACATTAAGTGATCCCCTGCTATGTTATGAGCCTTGGGTTTTATCTTTTTATTTACAGTTGGGGGCCTCACAGGAATTGTCCTAGCTAACTCATCCCTTGATATTGTTCTACATGATACGTATTATGTAGTTGCTCATTTCCACTATGTCTTATCCATAGGAGCTGTCTTTGCAATTATAGGAGGGTTTGTACATTGATTCCCTCTGTTTTCAGGCTACACACTCGATAATACATGGGCTAAAATTCACTTTACCGTAATATTTGTAGGAGTAAACTTAACATTTTTCCCTCAACATTTTTTAGGTCTATCAGGCATACCACGACGATACTCTGATTATCCTGATGCATATACCACATGAAATACTGTGTCATCTATGGGCTCATTCATCTCTCTAACAGCCGTGATAATTATAATTTTCATGATTTGAGAAGCCTTTGCATCTAAACGAGAAGTTTTAACTGTCGAATTAACTTCAACTAATTTAGAATGACTCCATGGATGCCCTCCACCTTATCACACATTTGAAGAACCAACCTATGTGAAAGCCTAAACTCAAGAAAGGAAAGAATCGAACTTCCCAAGACTAGTTTCAAGCCAGCCCCATAACCATTATGACTTTCTTCATAAGATATTAGTAAAAACATTACATAACTTTGTCAAAGTTAATTTATAGGTTAAACCCCTTTATATCTTTATGGCATACCCCTTTGAATTAGGATTTCAAGACGCAACCTCTCCCATTATAGAAGAACTATTACACTTCCATGACCATACCCTAATAATTGTATTCTTAATTAGCTCCTTAGTTTTATATATCATCTCCCTCATACTAACAACTAAACTCACCCATACTAGTACTATAGATGCCCAAGAAGTTGAAACTATTTGAACTATCTTACCAGCTATCATCTTAATTCTAATTGCGCTCCCCTCATTGCGAATTCTATACATAATGGACGAAATTAATGACCCCTCACTAACAGTAAAAACTATAGGCCACCAATGATATTGAAGCTACGAGTACACAGACTATGAAGACCTAAATTTTGACTCCTATATAATCCCCACAACTGAACTAAAGCCCGGTGAATTGCGCCTTCTTGAAGTTGACAATCGAGTGGTTCTTCCTATAGAATTACCAATCCGCATGCTAATCTCATCTGAGGACGTACTACACTCTTGAGCTGTCCCATCACTTGGCCTGAAAACAGATGCTATCCCCGGCCGACTGAATCAAGCAACACTAACATCCACCCGACCCGGCTTATATTATGGCCAATGCTCAGAAATCTGTGGTTCTAACCATAGCTTTATACCAATTGTCCTTGAAATAGTCCCACTAAAACATTTCGAAAACTGATCTTCATCTATACTATAAATACATTATGAAGCTGATATAGCATTAACCTTTTAAGTTAAAGATTAGGAGTTTAGACCTCCTCATAATGACATGCCCCAGTTAGACACATCCACATGATTCGTAACTATTATCTCCATAATTCTAGCATTGTTTATTCTTTTTCAATCCAAGATCTCTAACCATTTATTCTTCACAAACCCTTCACATAAAGATACAAAACCAATCATCCATAATACCCCTTGAGAAAAAAAATGAACGAAAATTTATTTGCCTCTTTCATTACCCCAACACTAGCAGGACTACCCATTATCATTCTTATTATTGCATTTCCTAACATCCTATTCCCCATACCAAATCGACTTGTCAATAACCGTTTAGTATCGCTCCAACAATGACTTATTCAACTAGTGCTTAAACAAATAATGACAATACACAACCTGAAAGGACGAACATGATCTTTAATACTAATCTCCCTAATCATATTCATTGGATCAACCAATCTATTAGGTCTACTCCCACACTCATTTACACCAACCACACAATTATCAATAAACCTAGGCATAGCAATTCCCTTATGAGCCGGAGCCGTAATCATAGGCTTTCGACATAAGACTAAAGCATCTTTAGCCCATTTCTTACCCCAAGGCACCCCTATTCCCCTCATCCCTATACTCGTAATTATTGAAACAATTAGTCTTTTCATTCAACCTATAGCCTTAGCTGTTCGACTCACAGCTAATATTACAGCTGGCCATTTACTCATGCACCTAATTGGAGGCGCTACATTAGTGTTAACCTCTATTAGCACACCAACCGCTATGATTACTTTTATCATCTTAATCCTCCTTACAATCCTTGAGTTTGCTGTAGCTCTAATTCAAGCATATGTCTTCACACTCCTCGTTAGCCTATATTTACATGATAATACCTAATGACCCACCAAACCCATGCTTATCATATAGTTAACCCTAGCCCTTGACCCCTGACTGGAGCATTATCAGCTCTACTTCTAACCTCAGGCTTAATCATATGATTTCACTTTAATTCTAATACTCTACTCACACTTGGATTAATAACCAATATACTAACAATATATCAGTGATGACGAGATATTATCCGTGAAGGAACATTTCAAGGTCATCATACAACAATTGTACAAAAAGGTCTTCGATATGGCATAATCCTGTTTATCATCTCAGAAGTATTCTTTTTTGCTGGTTTTTTCTGAGCTTTCTACCATTCAAGCCTAGCCCCCACCCCTGAACTAGGAGGATGCTGACCTCCAGTAGGAGTCAACCCACTTAATCCACTAGAAGTTCCACTACTCAACACCTCTGTCCTTCTTGCTTCAGGGGTCTCAATCACCTGAGCACATCATAGCTTAATAGAAGGCGATCGCAAACACATACTTCAAGCCCTAACTATCACTATCGCCCTGGGCCTATACTTTACCCTTCTTCAAGCCTCTGAGTACTTAGAGACATCATTTACTATCTCCGACAGTGTATATGGCTCTACATTTTTTATAGCAACTGGATTTCATGGTCTTCACGTAATTATTGGATCTACATTTCTACTAGTCTGCCTAATACGCCAATTCAAATTCCACTTTACCTCTAGTCACCACTTTGGCTTTGAAGCAGCAGCCTGGTATTGACATTTCGTAGATGTAGTCTGATTATTCCTGTATGTCTCAATCTATTGATGAGGATCCTATTTTCCTAGTATAATCTAGTACGGCTGACTTCCAATCACCTAGTCTCAGTTTTAACCTGGGGGAAAATAATAAATCTATTACTCACACTCCTTATCAACATACTTATCTCCCTTGTCCTAGTTTTAATTGCATTCTGACTACCTCAGACCAATATCTATTCAGAAAAAGTTAGTTCATACGAATGTGGATTTGACCCTATAGGATCAGCACGACTTCCTTTCTCTATAAAATTTTTTCTCGTTGCCATTACTTTCCTGTTATTCGACCTAGAAATTGCTCTCCTACTGCCTTTACCTTGAGCATCTCAAACTAGTAACCTCACACTAATACTAATCATAGCTTTATTACTAATTCTAATTCTCACCTTAGGTTTAGCCTACGAATGAATCCAAAAGGGCCTCGAATGAGTTGAATATGGTAATTAGTTTAAATTAAAACAAGTGATTTCGACTCACTAGATTATGAATTATCATAATTACTAAATGCCCATAGTAACCCTAAATCTACTCTTAGCCTACCTTGTGTCTTTACTAGGAATATTTATTTATCGATCTCACCTAATATCCTCCTTACTATGTCTAGAAGGCATAATATTATCTATATTTATTATAATTACCCTCGCAACCCTAAACACTCATTTCATACTATCATTCACTCTACCTGTTGTACTCCTTGTATTCGCAGCATGTGAAGCAGCAGTAGGCCTCGCTCTTCTAGTCATAGTATCTAATACATACGGAATAGACTACGTACAAAACCTTAATATCTTACAATGCTAAAAATTATTATACCTACTATCCTCCTGATCCCCACTATATGATACTCTAAAAATTCCCTAATCTGAATTAATACATCAACTCATAGTTTTATCATCAGCCTGATCACCCTATTCTCACTTTACCGGGTAGAGAGTAACAATACAATCTATTCTCTTACTTTTTTTTCAGATTCCTTATCCACACCACTTTTAATTTTAACTGTATGACTATTGCCCCTTATAATTATAGCGAGTCAAAATCACCTTGCTAAAGAGCCCTTGTTACGAAAAAAACTCTATATTCTTATACTTATCTTACTTCAACTCTTCTTAATTATAACTTTCTCCGCCTCAGAGTTAATTCTATTCTATATTTTATTTGAAGCTACCCTCATTCCTACTCTGATTATTATTACTCGATGAGGTAATCAAACTGAACGTTTAAACGCAGGACTATATTTCCTATTTTATACTCTTATCGGGTCTTTACCCTTACTTGTAGTATTAGTATATATCCAAAAATCAACTGGCTCACTAAACTTTATCATAGCCACTTATCAATCAGACATCCTTTCATCCACCTGAACCAATAATATATTATGATTAGCATGTATGATAGCCTTTATAGTAAAAATACCCCTCTATGGCCTTCACCTCTGACTCCCTAAAGCTCACGTAGAAGCCCCTATCGCCGGATCAATAGTCCTGGCTGCTATCTTACTTAAGTTAGGAGGATATGGAATAATGCGAATTACAATTATACTTGATCCCATTACAAACACTATAGCATACCCCTTTATTATGTTATCCTTATGAGGAATAATCATAACTAGCTCCATTTGCTTACGACAGACAGACTTAAAATCCCTAATTGCCTACTCGTCTGTTAGTCATATAGCATTAGTGATTGTAGCAATTATAATCCAAACCCCATGAAGCTTCATAGGAGCAACAGCACTCATAGTGGCCCATGGACTAACGTCATCAATACTATTCTGCCTTGCTAATACTAATTATGAACGTACCCACAGTCGAACCATAATTCTAACCCGAGGCTTACAATCTATCCTTCCCTTAATAGCAACCTGATGATTACTAGCTAGCCTAACAAACCTTGCTCTTCCTCCTTCTATCAATTTGATTGGTGAGCTATTCATTATCGTCTCATCCTTTTCATGATCAAACATCACAATTATCTTAATAGGGTTAAATATACTAATTACAGCTCTATACTCACTTTACATACTCATTACCACACAACGCGGCATATTCACCTATCACGTAACTAACATTAATCCTTCCCACACACGAGAAAATACACTTATGGCTCTACACATCCTTCCCCTGATCCTTTTATCAATCAATCCTAAAGTCATCCTAGGTCAACTATATTGTAAATATAGTTTAAATAAAACATTAGATTGTGAATCTAATAATAGAAGATAACACCCTCTTATTTACCGAGAAAGATTGCAAGAACTGCTAATTCATGCTCCCACGCCTAAACCCGTGGCTTTCTCTACTTTTATAGGATAGTAGTAATCCATTGGCCTTAGGAGCCAAAAAATTGGTGCAACTCCAAATAAAAGTAATAAACTTATTCTCTTCTTTAACTCTTATAGCACTCATCATCTTACTCTTCCCCATCTTTCTCAGCTTTACCGACTCATACAACTCACCTACCTATCCAAACTATGTAAAAACATCTATCATATGTGCTTTAACATTTTGTTCTCTTCCTACTCTTATATTTATTAACTCTAACTATGAGCTAGTTATTTCCAATTGACATTGAGTTACTATCCAAACCATTAACTTTACTATAAGCTTCAAATTAGACTATTTCTCCATGATATTCATACCTGTAGCACTCTTCGTTACATGATCAATCATAGAATTCTCAATATGATATATACACGCCGACCCCTATATTAACCGATTCTTTAAGTACCTCCTAATATTCTTAATCACAATAATAATCCTTGTTACATCAAATAATCTATTTCAACTATTTATTGGGTGAGAAGGAGTAGGCATCATATCATTTCTCTTAATTGGCTGATGATATGGACGAACAGATGCTAATACAGCAGCCTTACAAGCCATCTTATACAACCGAATTGGAGATATCGGTTTTATTTTAACCATAGCATGATTTATACTTAACTCTAACTCCTGAGAACTACAACATCTATTTATAACAGAGACCCCCCTATTACCTTTGATAGGCCTCCTTCTAGCAGCAACAGGAAAATCGGCCCAATTTGGACTTCACCCCTGACTACCCTCTGCAATAGAAGGCCCTACTCCAGTATCAGCACTACTCCACTCAAGTACAATAGTAGTCGCCGGAATTTTTCTTCTAGTTCGATTCTACCCCCTATTAGAAAATAATCAAACCGCCAAAACACTAGCCCTATGCCTAGGAGCTATTACTACTCTTTTCACAGCTATCTGTGCACTCACCCAAAACGACATCAAAAAAATCGTTGCATTCTCCACCTCCAGTCAACTAGGTTTAATAATGGTGACAATTGGAATTAACCAACCACACCTAGCATTCCTTCATATCTGTACCCATGCTTTCTTCAAAGCAATACTATTCATATGCTCTGGATCAATTATCCACAACCTAAATGATGAACAAGACATCCGAAAGATAGGAGGATTATTTAAAGCTTTACCCTACACCTCTTCCTCCCTTATCATTGGCAGCCTCGCACTCACTGGAATACCTTTTTTAACTGGATTCTATTCCAAAGACTTGATCATTGAAGCCGCAAACACATCTAATGCCAACGCCTGAGCCCTAATAATTACACTCCTCGCCACCTCTCTCACCGCCGTCTACAGTACACGAATCATCTTCTTCGCTCTTATAGGACAGCCTCGATTCTCCACACCTATCACAATCAATGAAAATAACCCTCAACTAATAAACTCTATTAAACGTTTACTAATTGGAAGCATCTTTGCAGGCTTCCTATTATCATACAACATCCCTCCCATGAACATCCCCCTACTAACTATACCTCTCTACCTAAAAATTACTGCCCTTGTCATTACAGCTATAGGATTTATTATCGCTATAGAACTAAATCTACTCACCATAAATCTCAAACTAAGTTACCATTCATATATCTCCAAATTTTCAACCCTACTAGGTTATTTCCCTTTCACCATACACCGCTTTCTCCCTAACTTCGATCTCTTAATCAGCCAAAAATTAGCTTCCACTCTACTTGATCAAGTCTGAGTAGAAAAAGCCATACCAAAACTTATTGCTAACACACAATCTTCCGCATCAATCCTAACATCAAACCATAAAGGCTTAATTAAATTATACTTTCTCTCATTCCTAGTCTCAACTATCCTAGCATTATTAGTAACTTCCTATTTCCTCGAGTAATTTCAATAACAATAAAAATACTAACAAATAATGATCAACCAGCAACAACCATTAGTCAACTGCCATAACTATATAAAGCAGCAACTCCCATTGAATCTTCTCGCACTAACCCTAACTCATCAGCATCAAACACTATTCACTCCTCTAAACCTTTAAACTCAATAATAATTTCAACTTCATCAAATAAAATAGTTAAAAATACAACCATTAACTCTACCAACACTCCCAACAGTAACACTCCTCAAATCACCACATTTGAGCTTCAAGCCTCCGGATATTCCTCCGTAGCCATTGCAGTAGTATAACCAAACACAACTAATATCCCCCCTAAGTAAATTAAAAATACTATTAACCCTAAAAATGACCCCCCAAAACATAGAACAATCCCACACCCCACACCTCCACTAATAATTAACCCTAACCCACCATAAATTGGAGAAGGTTTTGATGAAAACCCCAAAAATCCTAACACAAACAGTATGCTTAGTATATATGTAATATATGACATTATTTTTACATGGAATCTAACCATGACTAATGACATGAAAAATCATCGTTGTAATTCAACTATAAAAACTATAATGACAAATATCCGTAAAACCCACCCCCTACTTAAAATTGTCAACCACTCCTTCATTGACTTGCCCGCCCCTTCAAATATTTCAGCCTGATGAAATTTCGGCTCTCTCCTTGGACTTTGCCTTCTAATCCAAATTCTAACCGGCCTATTCCTAGCCATACATTATACCTCTGATACAATGACAGCCTTCTCCTCCGTAACACACATCTGTCGAGACGTAAACTATGGTTGACTAATCCGATATATACATGCTAACGGTGCCTCCATATTTTTCATTTGCTTATTCCTGCATGTAGGCCGAGGACTTTACTACGGCTCCTACACCTACTTTGAAACTTGAAATGTTGGAATTATTCTCCTTTTCGCAGTAATAGCAACTGCTTTCATAGGCTACGTCCTGCCATGAGGACAAATATCATTCTGAGGAGCAACCGTTATTACCAATCTTCTATCAGCCATCCCCTATATTGGCTCCACCCTAGTAGAATGAATCTGAGGTGGATTTTCTGTTGACAAAGCAACTCTAACACGATTCTTCGCTTTCCATTTCATCCTGCCTTTTATTGTTACAGCCCTAGCTATAGTTCACTTACTGTTCCTCCATGAAACAGGATCTAACAACCCATCTGGCCTAATTTCTGACTCTGACAAAATCCCATTCCACCCCTACTACACAATTAAAGACGCCCTAGGTGTCCTTCTTCTATTACTATTATTCATAACACTAGTTCTATTTACCCCAGATCTCCTAGGTGACCCCGACAATTATACTCCCGCTAATCCCCTCAATACCCCTCCTCATATTAAGCCTGAATGGTACTTCCTATTTGCATACGCCATTCTTCGATCAATCCCTAATAAATTAGGAGGAGTAGTAGCCCTCATCTCCTCAATCCTTATTCTTATAATATTTCCCATTCTCCACATATCAAAACAACGCAGCATAATATTCCGACCACTAAGTCAATGTTTATTTTGAATCCTAGTCGCAGATCTTTTTACACTAACCTGAATTGGAGGACAACCCGTAGAACATCCCTTCATTACCATTGGACAAGTAGCATCCATTCTTTATTTCACAATTATTCTCTTTGCCCTTCCTACCATTAGCATGCTCGAGAACAAGCTCCTTAAATGAAGAGTCCTAGTAGTATAATTTATTACTCTGGTCTTGTAAACCAAAAATGAGGCCCAACGCCTCCTCGGACACCCTTTCAGGGAAGAAACTATAAATTCCACCTTCAACTCCCAAAGCTGACATTCTCGCTTTAAACTACTCCCTGATCTTATACTCGACCAATTCCTTATTAATTTGACTCTTATGTCTCTATTGTAGTTTTCCTGCATTTTTATGCCTATGTAATTCGTGCATTAATGCACTATCCACATTAATTAATGGAACAGCACATATATGCTTAATAGTACATAGTACATACTATGTTTAATCAACATTAACACTTATTTCCCCTTGCATATAAGCATGTCCATCTACACTCATATAGTGCATACAACATTAACATATTACTCCACTTTTCACCTCAAACACCATGGATATCCTCATCCAACATTGGTTTCCTTAATCTGACATAGCACATTTTAATTCACTTGCGGCACATACCCCATTCTGTCATAAATCTTTCTCTTCCAAATGACTATCCCCTGCTACGGGTGGTCTCTTAATCTACCTACCTCCGTGAAATCATCAACCCGCCCAATACGTGTCCCTCTTCTCGCCTGAGATCCCATTTAACTTGGGGGTAGCTAACTATGCTCTTTGACAGGCATTTGGTTCCTACTTCAGGGCCATTTTAATGCGTTATCGCCCATACGTTCCCCTTAAATAAGACATCACGATGGATTAGTTCCATTTCTACCCGTGACCCAACATAACTGCTCTGTCATGCCTTTAGTGGTTTTATTTTTTGGGGTATGCTTCCACTCACCATTGGCCGTCAGAGGCCCCGTCCCAGTCAATTCGATTGTAGCTGGACTTTTAAGTCAATATTCTTTCCTAGCATATTACATCTATGGTGTACTATTTCATTCATGCTTGCCGGACATAGCAATTTTTAATACACAATTTGACAAGAGCTATTAACTCTCCTTCAATTTCAACCCATTAAGCCTACGTAAGTTTTTATCCATAAAACTCACGTAAAAACTATTAACCCGTATCTTTATATAAGAATTTTATTCCAGTATGTCCGCATAAATGGCTGAAAAATCTGTTTTTTAATACTAAAATTCTACTTATAATCTATCATAGATTAGAGTAACTTTTAACCACTCCAACAATTGCCTAGTAATACTCACATGCTACTTCGCTCTTAAAATCTTATATAAGATACCCCC